TTTCCTAATCATATGAACCAGATTAGATTGTAGACATGAAAGAGTAAGAACTCAGCGGGGTAAGGCCCCGCTGAGTTCTTACTCTTAGAGCGAGACTTTGATCTATTCAAAAACATATGGAACCTCAGTCAACATAATCCAAATATTTTATTTATTTTCTTTTTAGAAATGAAAAAACGGATCCTTTGCTCTGATGTTTCAAACCACTCTATTCTATTCCTTTTTTATTATGATGTTTTTGAATAATTTAATCTATTGACTTATTCATAGTTTCTGTCGTTCCTACATAATATTCACTATTATGTGAATATTTTGAATATGAAGTAACAAGAAAGGAGGAATCCATTTTATGAAGAATCCAATATGTATGGATTTATCCGTATGAAACATCCTTCAAATACTTTTCTTTTTTTTTTTCTATTTCTATATAGAAATAGAAAAAAAAAAGAAAACTGTAATGAGATAATAAAGAAAGATTTGGATATGGATATGCGTAAAGATATAATCCGCTTTTCATTCGAAACAAAACAAGAGAAGTCTTTTTTTGTTTGAATTATTTTCCTAAGTTAGAAGTTGAAGTGAATTGAAGAAGTTCTATTTGTTCAATTAGACCCGGAAAATAAAACAAGGAATAAGAATCTTTGGCAAACAGGAGAAAAAACCATGATTCTTTCGATACAAGACGACACAATAAAATCCTTTTCTTGTGTCATCTTGTATCTAATTGAATAGATGATTAGTAAGACTAAGAATACTTTCTAGAAATCTTTTTTCCTTTCATTTTTCCCGTCTTTGCCTTGTATTCTATTCCTTTGTATTTTTATGCTGATTTTCTATCATTAGGAATGGTATAAATGGTATATCAAGTAATGAGTTTCAGACATTCCGCAAAATAAAAAAAAAATACTTATAGAATTTCTTGAATCATATATCATTCTATTGATCAACAAGAATTTGTTTACCAACCTTATTTTCATTTTAAGGAATCTCTAGATCTAGAAATTCATTTCGTACAACTGAACCTTTTCAAACTGTTTCTTTTTTAGAACCAAAAAGATTTGTGCCAAAATCACAGATGCCAAGAAGAATAGAAGGCCTTGGACTCGTAATGGATCTTGAAGCACTATTTCTGCGTCTCCCTGACCAAAACCTCCTACATTTGGATTACTTGTTAATGGTTGATCAAGCTTGATGGATTCACCTTCTGAAACAAGAAGTTCTGGCCCTGGAGGTATAATATCAACCACTTGACGTCCTTCTGATGCATCAACTATGGATATTTCATATCCCCCCCTTTCTTTACGTACTATTCTGCTTACTATACCAGCAGATGTAGCATTATAAACTGTATTGTTACTCTTGCTACCATCAGGATAAATCTGACCCCTTCCCCTGTTCCCACCTACATATATGGGATATTTTAAGAAGTGAACGTCTTTTTTCGTAGCAGGGTCGGGGGAAAGAATAGGAAAGACGATTTCACTATATTTCTGACCGGGAACAGGACCTATCACAAGAATATTTCTTTTATTAGGACGATAACACTGAAAAGAAAGATTACCCATATTTTCTTTCATTTCGGGAGAAATACGATCGGGGGGGGCTAATTCGAATCCCTCGGGTAAAATAAGAACAGCTCCTACATTCAAAGCTCCTTTTTTACCATTAGCAAGAACTTGTTTCAGTTGCATATCATAAGGAATTCGAACAACTGCTTCAAATACAGTATCAGGAAGCACAGCTTGCGGAACTTCAATATCCACGGGCTTATTAGCTAAATGGCAATTGGCACATACAATTCGCCCAGTTGCTTCTCGTGGATTTTCATAACCCTGCTGCGCAAAAATGGGATATGCATTTGAAATAGATGCTCGAGTTATTACATATATCATGATCGATACATAAATGGATCGAGTCATCTGTTTTTTTACCCAAGAAAAAGTATTTCTATTTTGCATGGTCCAATCATTGATCCCCGGAATTTCTACAATAAATTTGATAGGTAGCTAGTAGAATTCCCTATCCACAAGTTTGCCATTATATTGATTATACTGAAAGAATTGTACTGGTGGAATAGAGTATGAATACCTTGAATTGAAAAGGTAGAAGTATAAAGAATAAGTAATATTAAAAATGATTTATTTATACACGAAGAAAGATTCTGATTTGATTGATATCAAAAGATCTAATGAATTATTCATTCATTGAATGATAAATTACTACAAGCGAAGGAGATACACGATTTAAAAAATGGAAGATCCAATATTTCACAATTGTATCTAGAATCACTGGAAAAGTGGAAACAAGACCAGATATAATCTGATCATTCTGAGCCAATCCAAAATCGTTGTAGATCGAACCAATCATTAGTTCCCAACCATGGGTCGAGTGAAATCCGATCCAGAAATCAGTAACTAAAAGAATCAAAAAAGCTTTGATTGTATCACTTAAGTTATAGAGAAATTCCTGAATCCAAGAATTTAGAATGAAAAGTTCTTCATTACGCAGAAAAAAAGAACCACTTAGAATAGCGAAACAGATTAGATTTGTAGAGAAATGCAAAATGATATGGAAATGAGATTCATTGTGTCTTTGGACCAATTTTATTGTTTCCTTGTGCATTCCTATATGAAGCCTTTGCATATGTGTCTCCGAGTATTCCTTTATCATCTCGTCCAACAGGAATAGTTCTTCTAATTCCATAAATTTTTCTAGAACATTTTTCTCTTGAATATCATTCAAAAGGGTTTCGGATTGATTGGTATTCCACCAATCAAGAACCCAAGTTTCTAGACATTTCTTAAATGAGAGAGAAACCCACCAGGGTAAAAAGAGTATAGACACAAGATATGGGAGGGAAGCCAATGCTTTATTTTTTTTTTCATTCTGTATCCGTGATGTGAATTGTTAATGAACCTGTTTCATTCGTCGATTCTATCTGATTTTTCTATGAAGCACGAATTATATAAAAAGAGACTCTAACTCTAACAAGAACAAGGTATCGAACCTATGGATCTTTTCCTATTTTTGTTTTTGTATAAGAATTGAGTATTTGGATATAAAATAATTTCGAATAGAACATAGAAGAAGGGCCCTTTTCAAATGAAAAAAAAAAAGAAGTAAATATTCTTTCCATATTCCAGAGATCTCAATTAGGCAAATTGTAACCGATTTCCTCTTCATTTCTTCCTTTCGATGAAGACGCGAAATCCATTTGAACTAACAAATATAATTTGGATTTAAAGACGAACCTTACCGGATCCTTATCCTTTCATTCTTTTTTTTTTTACTAGTATAAAGAAAAGAGTGAAGCTGGACGCCATGTGTATGCGTATACAAAACAGTTTTTGTGTACAAATAGTTTAAATCTATTTTAAAATAGATTTTATTTAATTAGTTATATTAGATTTTATATAATCCATATACATCATACGTCCTCCTGCTTTTGAGATGTATTAAGTTCTTTCTCTAATGCTGAGTGAGATTTATTCTTCAGTTCATTTCAAAATACTTCAATAGGTACGCGCAAGAAATAGGCCAATTCGGCAGCTTTTTGTTCAATTTCTCGTGGAGTCAAATTCTCATCAGTACGGGTAAAGGGAATGGCTCCTCGGCCCCTTATTTCCATATAAAGGACACGACGAGGAAAAAGCCCTTCTCTCACCTCCATTCTGATTGATTGGATATCTTTCAGAAAGAAACGAAGGAAGATGCGACGATTTCTTCCAGGAAATCCCCAACGAAAAAGGGACATTATCCCTTCTTTTCTATCAAATCGGTCATAACCACTACCTACATTCCATGAAATTGTGCACCACAAATAAGAACTAATGAATAGACCTGCGATCCCATAGAAAGACATCACGATCCCTTGTGGGAAAAAAATAATTTGCTGAGACGGAAATACGGATATCAGATTTTTACCAAGATAACTGGAAGTTCCAACTACTAAGAATCCTAGTGAACCTAAAAAAAGGATAAAGGCCCAGCAAAAATTACTTGTTTTTCGAGACCCCATTATAAGTTCTATCCATATATGTTCTGATCGCCAGTTCATACTATACTAGATCCAGTTGTATTCGATTGGAATTGAGAGAATAACCCAAATGGATTTGACTCGACTTTTATTGCTTGATCCCGAAGTAACTTTCATCAACTAGCAGCATTCCGACGGGAACCATTAGGAATAATTGGTTAGATACATTGAGTTTCTATTTCAATGATTTTTCAAAAAAGATTTGCTGATGATCATTTTGAATTTAATCATTTAATTTATTAAGCTATAACCGCATATACATGCATTAATGCGTATATTATGCATCGGCATAATAATAATACATAATAAAAAAACTATTCCATTTGTTTTGTTTTCGGAAAGGCCACATATTATATATCCTACCATATTACATTAAAAAAGTATCTGCATGATGATCCAGTGTTGAAATAAATTGATGAGATTTGGTCCCATCATATTTAGACAATCTTATTTCTTTGGACATAAAGAGATAAAGAAGCCATTGCAATTGCCGGAAAGACTAGGGCCACTAAAGGAACAAAAATAGAGGGAAGGTTCAAATCTATCATAGAATGGGTACCTCGATTTCCTATTTGTACCTATTATAATTCTAAATTATAATTATAAAGATATCCTATGATAAGTCTATCTATTAGAAATAGAAAGAATATTAAGATAATCTTTATATGAAGAAGTGAAGTATTTAATAATAAATAACGAATTGAGAACTAAATGAAGTGTACATATTCATCTTTCTACACGAATATGTATTAGAATTCGCTTTCAGAAATTGGATTCTTTTTCTCCCATCCTTATCTTCATCGTCTTTCTATCTTTATATGAATATGTCAAAAGGACGGAGAAAATTCTTTTTATTTCCCGGATTTCTCGGAAGGAGAAATAAATTCTTTTTTATCTTGTCGATAGAGTCTTAGTTTTGTTTTTTTCATTATAATGAACTAAATGCTTAGTCGCTACAAATAAA